GAAGATTGGGGGGAGTAGAGAAAAATTCCCTTCTGGGGTATTCCGAAGGTGTAACCTAGGCAACAAAAAAGGGGCCCGATACTTCAACTAGAGGAGCGACCTGTTGGTTCACCAAACCCCGACTCAGCGTCACACGTTCTCCAGGTCCGAAGGGATCCAGTGCCCAACTACCGACTCCTCCCGGAATTGCGTTATCGGAGCCGAGCCAGGAATGGCCGTTAGTGGACACCCACCTTCACCGGTTAGAGAGGCCCTCTTTAATACATTAAGAAAAGATGTTCACAGGGGCCAGAAAGACTCGGTCATAGGAACTTAGACCACCTACGCGCTGGTGAAAACCACCTCGACCGGATCAGAGTAAACAACAATGTCGAATCAGGCCGCCCCTTGCCTTGAAAGAATTCACACGCGGCCACCAGCTTTCCCAAAATAAGGGGGGATCTGCTGCTTACTGCTCACGGAAACATCCGACCTATACTATAAGTCAAGTCGTCCGCCTATTTTTCTGATCTCCTTTCCTTCTATTAATCATATTTTTGGCTTTGACCCATTCAAGGTGAAAAATGGTGTTGGCTAAAAAAGAGGGAGAGAGGAGAGCCTTGGGGTACGCTCACTTCTGCATTTTTGTTTAGGTTCTCGAGATTCTCAATCGCTTTTTTTAGTGGGGAGGAATAGTGCGTGAATGACGATTCTCAGACGAGGGAATCGTTCCTCTCTAAATAAAAAGAAGCTAGTTCTATTGATAGAGCTTTCACGTCTGCGCATAGAAGACTTTTTTTTCCCTTCCATTCCGTTCTTACCATATCATGGGCAGTTGGGTTGGAATCCGTGTGATGGTTCGAAAGTGCTTTCAAATATTCTTCGCATCCCCAGAGAGATACATTGTTTCCATTGTGACTTGGTCGTCAAAAGGGGCACTACTAGTGTTGTGTACTTTTCATTGGAGCACACCTTTAGCTAGGAAGGGATCAGTTACGAGTACGAAATGCTTTTCACATACAAGTCGGATAGCGCGATAAGGCAGTTACACTCCTCCGCCTGGCATTCCAGTTCAAATACTAGTGAGGTAGACAACCTCATGTCATGCGTGAAAATAGTAAGGACCTTGCCTACGGGCTCATTGGGACACTCAAGTACGAAGGAATTCTCCACTTAATTAAGGAAGGTTTCAGAGACAGAGGATCAAAGCAATGGAAAAGCAAGGGAACGAGGCGACCGGAGGGAGGGTTTGGTATGGTAGTGAGACCAATAGGGAAACATAATAAATAGGGAGTATGTGAAAGATCCATTGACACACGAAGGTAGAAGTCAGGTGTGTATTACATAGCATAGCTACTGAATTCGCAAAGACTCCTTCCTCTTTTAAGTTAAGTGAGGAACTCGCCTGAGGGAAAGGGACTGCGACCTTCAACTCCCAAGATATCTCATATAATATAGCATGTTGCCCTGAAGAAGGATTGGAGTTATTTTCCTTCGGTCCATAAACGCAAGAATCGCGAGACGGCAGACATCGGCCGATGAGGCTAGTAGGGCCCTAGTCCTGTAACCATTTAGAAGGGGCAATGATAATTCCTAACTGAGAAGTCACCACGAGCATAACAATCTTATTGGAACTTGAAAGAGAAGTGAATTTGTGAATGCCTAACTGAACGTTCAAGATTGGATTCAGAAGCTGAGGCGACCGGAAGGGAGGCGAGCGAAGTGAGGCCACTTTATAGTCCCTCTGCCAAAGAATTTCATAGAGATAAACGGTTCAGCTCCCTTCTAAGCCTTTAGAGGATTAGAGGAATCATCGATGAAAGTCTTACTTACTTACTTACGAAGATCGACTGGATAACCTTCTACTGACAGAGTGGTGGGTGCTACTGTCTTATCTTATCCCTTCTTCTTTTACCCCGGCCCGGGGCTGGTCATTCAGTTCAGTCAAGTTCATATGCTTTCCAACGTGGGAGTAAAGGGAGTTGGTAGCATTCCCCTGGCTTTCCATTTCCAATAAGTCTGGGATAAACTAGAAGACTAACTCCTTCCCCTCCTAGGGCTTCAGCAAGGTGTCTATTCTGAGGCTTAGGAGAATGAAGCAGCCCCGGCTGTGAGTGAACTCCCCTCTACTTCCAGGCAATAGGACTAAACCTAAAGTATCTTCTCTTCTCCGGTTCTAGCTTACGTTTGAGTTTCCTCTGACTACAAGGTACTTTATCAGCTGGAGCAGAAGTGGACGAACAACACCTCCTTTCCTTGCATTAGCGCCCGCTTTTCCACATCCACTTCAGGGAGAGAGCAAGTATAAATCATAGCTTTAGGCTTTCGAGCCTTTCTTCCTAGGACAGAAGCCTTTACTTGAACTTGAGCGGTTGTCTGGAACTGATGCTACACCTTGGGGCTGCAGTCCCTTCTTCTTAGCACGGATGTCCCTCTCCCCTGCTCCTACCATTGAAACAGCTAGGGGCTAGTCAGTCCTGCCAATATCAGGGAAAGAATAGCTCCCGAAGGGCTTCCTTCTTTATCTAAGCGACTAATAGGCTTGGGTGGCTAGGGCACATGCTATCGAGGTTACACGCCTGGTCCCGAAACCACATCTGGCAGATGCGATTCCTGGATGTAGTTGGATGTGATTATCGGTGAAAGCATAGAAGGATCTCCTGTCAATAGTCACAGGGAATTACACTATAGCTTTAGGACCTGACCTGTAATAGGTGGTGTAAATGTCCTTATTTATTATAGGATGAAGATGATTCACTCACCAAGAAGACCGTCTACTCGAGCAGTAAGAGTTGATTCAATTGCCAACAGAAGACCGTCTGCGACAACAAGACCATCAGCAGCAGATGATTGAACAGCGGATGCGTTGAGGAGATCAGCCCTAATTGAAGACCCGATACTCTCAACCACGAACTTCTATATATAACACCAACCGCGGAACAGGAGCATGCGTTACACACGTCGTCAGCTAGCGGACGCAAGCAGAGTGGGACCTTCTCCGATAGTCTCTTTCATCATAATATTGAAAGCTTCCCCGCCCGATGCTTTGTTAATGTCAGAGTTGATATCAAGATGAAAGGGAAAGACAATAAGAAAGATTCAAGATAAAGACTAGAAGAAGGGGCTTTCTTAGAAGAATTCCCACTTGGACTGGTAGTGAGAACCCGATCTCCAGAAGCTAATTGGCAAGGTTCGACTTGACCGGAGCGGATCGCAACTCAAGCACAACTAGAGTTCACTCACCCACGTGCCCAATACTTGATGTGATGACTCTAGCCCCATGTCGGCTTCATTGACGAGTCATGATGCTGCGATATAGGATCAAAACTTTCATTTCACTTAACTCATCAAAGCAAGGAGTGGCTACTAGATAGACAATTAGTTCCGAGACTAAGAGATTGGGCTATCGGCCGGTATCAGTTGAAGTCAACAAAGAAGGAAAGCCTTCCCCCAATCCAACATTTTCAGGTGAAAAGAAGATAGATGACTGAGAGTCACGGGATTTTGAAAGCGCCGCATCTAGCTCAGCAGCTTCTTCAAAAGAGATGACGGATACAGAGCGGTTACCACTTGTAGGCTCATTCACCAACTAGGCCATGAGTTTGCTTTAACGAGTGCACGAGCAGAAGCGGAGACAGAGTTGTCCCCCGATCTGAGATATTAGCGAGATTAGCTACACGCCACTTAACCTAAAGAAAGGTCGACCTGAGAAAGCCCTTTTTAAGCTGATAGGAGAACTTCACTTACTAAATTTCTTGAGTAGCGAGAATCTTTCCTCAGAGGCACGGAAAGGGTCCAAGCCATAGGAAAGACAGCAACTTGAGTGCGGAGAAGGGGAAAGGGCGCTCGAAGCAAAAGGAACGAAAAGCACACCATATAGGTCAGCGGCATCAGCAGTTGAAGAAGTTGACGGCCGGATTCAAGCAAAAAATGGGATAACCCGAGAAGGAGAGGTCTCCTTTCTATATGAAAGACGAAGATCTGGCTTTGAAGCCTCCTTGAGTCCGGCTTAGCTTCAGGTACGAGTCAAGAACAGAAGAAGGGGATCGCCACAATCAAGAAGCAAGCTAAAAGCTGTTGTTTAGATGACTTTATGTTATGAAAGAACCCAGAAAAAAAGTAATTATTGGAGTAGCCCGCCCAGTAGAGGCTTTCTTAGCGAAAAAAGTATATTCATGGATGGATTAGGGGAAAGAGTCTTCACCTTACTTTCAAGTGTCAATCATTTTTATTGAACTTTCTTTCAGGCTAGCTCTGGGCGGGGCGCATACACACGAACCCACTTTGAGTCGGATCCGAGCTCCAGTAGACAGCGAGACAGCCATTGTGGTAAACGGGAGCAAAGCAAGGGAAAGAGAGGTGAGTGACGCCAAGGGGAATTCCAGCACGAAAGCAAGTGTTGTTATCACACGTCCGTCCTGTCTGATTGATTCACCTTCGATTATTCAATCAAGGAAGCAGAGTCAACGGCCTTTGAAGAAAGATGACTTAGATTTTAAGATATTGAGTTGGACAGTCAGCCCAAAGGCCAAAAAGAAGAGCAAAAACAGAGGAGATGTCTTCCTCATAGGCCATTGACTATCTATCCCCGGAGTCTTTCTCTCCGTCAAAGGGACTCTCTCTTTCTTGAACAAGCACGGCGCTATCAGGACAAAATCCTAGCAGAAGCAGAAAAAGAGGAAGAGAAAGAGGAGCGAACAGCCACTATAACATCGTTAGATGAGCTTCAGTTGCGCCCCTTTGTGAACGAGGGGATCGAAAGGCCAGCCAAAGGAAGTACGGCTGAGTTTCAAGACTACGAGACTAAGAGTTGGGACTAGCCGCATGTCATCTTTCTCAGAGTCTGAGCCTGACACCTCTATTATTACATCAAACAACAATTGAATTGGGATCAAAGAATTAAGGGATTGGATTTGTCCCCGTCTGTCTTGTGTTCAACGAAGGAAAGCGCCCTTCCTTCTTCAGCTTGAAAGACATCTCAGGAAAGAGCTACTTCAACTGAAGAAATTTCTTTAGTAGCGAGAACCTCGAGAATAAGGTCAGGAAGTGAAGCGTTTTTTCAGTTTTTCTTTAAAAATATAGTAAGTGTTATGCGGGGGTGGGGATTCAGACCGATGAGGGACGTAGGAATTGCCCTTAACTGTCCGGAAGGCTGAAATAGCTTTCTCGGGAGCCTCTGGGAGGTCGGGGTATTCAATCCCATGATACTCAAGGAGCAGGGCGTCGTATCCCAGGGGTTCTACTAATACATCGTATAGCGGGTCCAGGCTTGAAGTTATACCAAAAATGGAATGGGACAGTCATTCGAAAATGAGAAAAGAAAATAAGGGTGTCAAGACATCTATATGACCAAGATGGCCATCTCACGAATTGGATTCGAACCAATATCAAGCTACTTTCCTTTAGTAGATCTGTCATCCCCCTCATTATAGTCCTCCTAGAATCAATAGCATTTCGTCGGAATACATCCTGTCTTTTCACCTTAGTAGTCCTATGCATAGTCAGTACTATAGCCCCAATCATGGCTACTAATAAAATCAGACTAGGAACCAAAAACCAGACGGAATAGTAGGTATAAAGTAAATTGCCCAATGTTTCCAAATTAGTCCAACTTCGTACCTTTCCGGCATAAACCATATATCTCAGAGAGGTCGTATTTCTTTGGGTTGGTAGTAATGGAATGCTTTCATTATCTAAAATGAAGAACATTTCCCACCAAAAGATCAGTCCAATAATACCACTCACTGGTAAATAGCGCAATACTTCTTCGTGAATCTCCGCTATTTGAATATGGAACATCATAACAACGAATAGGAATGAAACGGCTATAGCTCCTATATGAACTACTGGGAAGATCATAGCGAAAAAGTCGAGACCTAACAAAAGAAGTAAACCTGAAGTGTTGCGAAAGACTGGGATGGGAAACAAAACGGAATGTACCGGATTTTTAGCACGTACAACCATCAAACCAGAGACCAAAGCAAGGCTCGACAAAACAGAAAGTATCATAGTACGTCGTCCTTCCCTGAAATGGAACTTTCATGCTGGAGCAAGAACTAGCATGAAAGTCGATCTATTACAACCAGCGCGGTTGTTCGTATTTCATTTTCTTCTTCCAAGCCCTTATTTCTTAGAAAGGCGCTCACTGAGTTACTTACGGAATCTCAAATCTTGAGGCTGATTACGGCCCCTTTGATGAAAGGTAAGCGCTTTGGCTGGCTACCTATAATATAAAGATCCTTCACTGCGCACTTTAGATATCTGTTTCCATCCAATCAAAGACGGCGAAGCGCCTCTAATCTAAAGGCCAAAGAGTGCTCTTTGCGCTACTACGCATCCTTACTCATAGTATAGTGCAAGTTAGGTTTGGGTATAGCAGGACTTGAACCTGCGACCATTAGGTTAAAAGCCCAATGCTCTACCAACTGAGCTATACACCCCAAAAAAGATGTAGTAGTAAATAAGGATTGGTGCGGAAAATAAAAGAGGGCGGCCCCTCTTCATCATATTAAAGGGGCGCGGCTTTGTATGAGGCTCGTACTGCAGAGCAAGCGAAGAATAAGGGCGCGCGCTAGCACTCCTGCAAGAAAACGGCCTAGCTAACCCCTTATTGAAAAGTCAAGGATATTGAATGATCGATATGAGAAAGAAGCGCTCAAGCATTCGAAGAAAGCCGGCCTTACTCAACAAGCACCTTTCTTAGCTTAGTAAGGTTGCTTGTTTCCACTCATTGAGGATTCTATCTACAAAAAAAGGTCAACGGGGGGTACTAAAATGGCTCTCACTGACACCATCTACGAGAAGGTGAGGTCGTCTTTATTTCCAGCCGCCATACGGTTCGCCTTAAAGCCTTAAAGACGGAGAAGGGGAGGAGCAGTTATCTATGTAATTACGGTCTTTGTTGGCCGGGGCGAGCATTCTCTTTTCTTTGTCAAATTCCGTCTTACCAAACAAGACTGACTTCTTACCAACCCGCGAAGGGTTGTGAGGCTGGACCAGGTACGAAGAATGAATCTATATCTGTGCACGGAAGGGCCGGCGGCCGCTCAACTGTTCGAGCGCAATGCAGTGGTATTGGTTCCGATTCGACAAAGGTAGAATGCCTGGTCGAAGGTCCAGTACAGTAGGTAGCAGGCGTGTTCGTTTTGGCTCCCGAGCGAGAACGAGAAAGAGGCGATGCACCATCCTTGCTGCTACGTACGTTGACCTTGACTTGACAGATTCATCCAATTGAACCCAAACTCAAAGGAGGACCACAAGCTCGGGGCTCGACGAAAGAGAAAGTCTCGGCATTAAGAAAATGGGGTTAGCTGTGAAAGAAAGAGCCCGGCATTCATTTTTTCATGAATATTCATAGCTGAGTCTACTAAAAGAGGGACCAGCTCATCGTAGTGATTAGAGGACACCTCTGATCGTTCACCTCTAATGTGACACGTTCCCTCCCAGTTTGATCAACGGGATCAGTCGGCTAGAGAGCGGGGCTCTTCTTCTTCCGAGGAGACAAAGTAGTCTCTTGTACTG